TCCCAAGAACTACTGGTCCTAGAACCAGAAATAAATAGGCATACTCCTCAATTGACTCAAAAATCCAATTGGAACTCAAGCTCAGATTGATGTTTTGTTCGAAAAGGCCTAGAATCCTGATTTGATTCTTGTGTTATAATATAAGAAACAAAAATGGGGGAGAAGAAGAAATATTTTTTTTTATTGAAACATGTTCGTTCATTTCTACTACTTATCTTAATTTTTTTTTATTCTATATCTTCCCGGAGTTCATTCTCCGGGGAATTCCCTTTCAATCATTCCTGTATATTACTTTTGAATCTCCTTTATTTGATAATTTTATTGGAAATCATGTAAAGACAATTCTTATTTGATATAGCTATTTGCGCAAGTATTTTACGATTAAGAAGCAATTGCTTCTTGTACAGATTGTGTATTAATATACTATAACTATAGAATACCTTATTCTCACGAGTTACTGCGTTTATCCGAGTGATCCACAAACGACGAAAATCCCTCTTTTGTCTGCCTCTATCTCGATGAGAGGAAACCAAAGCTCTCATTTTCTGTTGAGTAATCGTTCGAGTAAGTCTTGAATGAGCCCCTCTAAAGGTTGATGCAAATAAACGAATTTTTGTTCGACGTCTCCGAGCTGTATATCCTCGTTTAACTCTGGTCATTGAATCAGATTAAAGCTTAATGAATAACTAATTGATTTCTCTTCTTTCAGTCATCCTTTTCCCCTTCCCCGGTCGATTAATAACAAAACGGATTATTCCGATATATAAAATATCAATTCCAATGGCTTTTGCTACTATGACCTTCCCAACCACGATTTTGTATTCTATTCCTTCCAGTTATTTCACTGGAAATAAGAAATTAGAACGATACTAAATAAAAAAAAAATAGTGGGTTCCATCGTTTCTATGGTTACCTCTTAAACGGTGAGGTCCTCTCTATACACCGGAGCCTCTTCTTTCATTTAATCAAATGTTATTGTTAACTTGTATAGTTCACACTCTTTGGCTCTACCTATCTACAGTAATAGCTCTTTTCACAAAAAGAGTTATCCATACAGTGACGGCATTTAATTATGAAAGTTGGCTAGGTAGCTGACCCTGTTAGTCCGTTCTTTCAAGAAAAGGAGCATAACCTTTTTGCTTCTTATGATACCATTTCCTCCGCTTAATGGATAACCATTTGCTACCAATGGGGAATTGCTTCTTATTTCAAATCTAGATGATTGGATTTGCACCAATGGAAACCATAAATTCCATATACAATATGGGTATATGATAGATCTTCTCTATCTATCCTATTCATTGGTACCGGTCATTGATACTGAAAAAATTGTCTCATTTGTTCGAACTTATGATCTGAACGAGTCGCACATACACCCTAGTACATGTTCCTCGACGCTGAGGACATCCTCTAAGAGCGGGAGATTTTGTAACATTTCTTATTGGCTGTCTTGTGTTTCTAATAAGTTGTTTAATAGTTGGCATGTCGTATGTATATATATGTATATATAAAAAAAAATGGGTTGGTTTAGATCGATCTTAACCTGATGATTGATCATCATGAATTATTTCTATTCAATATCAAATCACAGAAAATTTTAATTATGGTTTGAAATAAAATGGATTTATACGAAATCCCCAGTATTTTCATTTTCGACCGCTACAAGATCAACAATGCCATGAGCTTGGGCTTCTGTTGCTGACATAAAAACATCCCTTTCCATATCCTCGGATACAACCCATAAAGGGTTGCCCGTTCTTTGTACATAAACCTTTGTTAGGGTTTCGCGAAGTTTCAGTAGTTCTTCCGCTTCCAGGATAAATTCCCCTGCTTGTGCCTCATAAAAAGAACTAGCAGGTTGGTGAATCATAACCCTGATGATATTGATATAACATCATGAACGGTTCTTCTATCTCGCATGATTGGGCTAAACTAAAGTAGGGGATAAAAAAATAACAAGAAAAAAAAATCAAATAGAATTGAATAACCGTACAGGCATCTTTTGTTCATTGCATACGGCTCCGCAATGGAATTGACTTTTTCTTCTCTTCTATTCTATCGAAGAAAGAAATAGAATCCATCTAATCCAGATCGTTGAATGATCCATTTACCACCCTTCCTTTCATAGAAGTAAAAAAGAATACTATGATGGTTCTGTTACTTTATATATTTATCTCGTCTGTGATTTAGCAATCCCAAAGTTTCTTTTTGATACGATCAAATAAGTAAAAAATGATCTTTTTTTTTCATTTTCGTACTCTTTCTTTCATAGCATAAGTATCAGAAAGAGACTTCTGGTGTGGAAGAAAAATGGTTTGTGACGCTGAAATGTACTCCCGACACATAAGATCAAATTGGAAATAACCTTTATTTCATACTACTATCTCGATACAAAATCTCATGTTATGAAAAAACAATAATGGTTTGTTCATATCGAACCCGAAGTGCCATGCTATTATTACTTATAATTTTCTTTTATAATCAATGTGGCGAAGGCATAGTCTTCTTTTTTTTTTCAATCAAATAAAAACTCATTGGCGCCAAGCGTGAGGGAATGCTAGACGTTTGGTAATTTCTCCTCCGACCAGAATAAAAGATCCCATTGACGCGGCTAATCCCATGCATATCGTATGCACATCAGGTGACACAAATTGCATAGTATCATAAATGGCTATTCCTGGTATTACCCATCCGCCGGGAGAGTTTATAAACAAATAAAGATCCCTAGTACCATCTTCTATACTGAGATATACCATGAGACCAACAAGTTGATTCGAGATCTCGCTATCAACCTCTTGGCCTAAAAAAAGTAATCTTTCTCGATAAAGTCGGTTGATTAGGACAAAATTGCATCCCTTAGGAACCGTACGTGCACCTTTGGATACATACGGTTCAAAAAAAATTGCGAAAAAGAAAAAAAAGAATCAATGTGTCGATTCCAGTTTTATTTCTTTTTTTTTTTTTTATGTAACAGGTTTTCTTAATGAAAGGTCTTCTATTAAAAAAAACGAGATGAGTTTAGGCTCCCTTCCCTCTAAAAAAAAAAAAGAGATTACTGAACTTATTAAACTAACCTATCATTGATGTATTGTTTCATCGATATTAAAATCACGATGTCATTGTCTTGTTCCTGAATGGGCCCTTTCAATTCTTTTAGGTTCATGGTCTACCCCGGGAAAAGATCTGTCCGAATTCTATTTGCACATATAGGACAAATGGTCTCAGTACCATTTTTTTGTTATGACTTCTTTTTTTTTGTTAATTTTGTGTCTTGCTTTCCCAAAACTATTTGATGTATTCATCATACTATTCCGTTGGTCGGCAATTTGGGATCACTACTATCACTACTATAGTAATAGTAGGTATAAAGTAATAGTAGGTATAAGAATCATTTATGATACAAGTGGTAATCATACATATATTATATTAACAATTTGTTATCGATTTGGTATTTTCTGAACGGAGCCTGGATACTTTATTTTATCAGTCCAAGTAAACCATAAATTCTTCTAAATTGATAATATTGATCCCCAATATAAAATAAATTGATCTAATTGCACTTCACGCTCCGAATGATTGATTGATGCCTCACTCAATACAATATCTCTTGGGCGAAACAGAGGATATCTCGATCAGGGGAGAGAACGGGTAAATCCCATATGACCCAATATGTCTGACAAGTCGCACTATACGTCAACCCAAACCGCATCTTCCTCTCCAGGACTCCGAAAAGGTACTTTTGGAACACCAATGGGCATTAAATTAAAGAAAAAAATTTAGTACTATACTTCACTTTAATATGGAAACGTAACAATCAATGGTTTATTGTCTTCATCCCTTTTTTCTCTTTATTCTATTTGATACATAGATTGGAAAGTTTATAGAGTAAGACAGAATGAATAAAGAAAAAATTTGAACGAAGAAATCGATCGTTCGAATGATAAACAAGTATCTATCCATTCGTTCCCCAAAAATGGGACCAATCCTCCCATTGCGTATTGGTACTTATCGGGTATAGAATAGATCTGCTTCTCTTTGTTCTTACGAACAAAATTGTTCCGTTATTTTCACGTTATTTTCAATGGAATGGAATAAATATTAATCCTTTCTGATACGGAATCTACTGAAAAGGTTAGGTACATGGTTAGTATATATAGTCTTTTCCAATGCGATAAAATAAAGTGGCATAGTGTCTATTTTTCTTTGATAAAGAGGTATTTCCATGGGTTTACCTTGGTATCGTGTTCATACTGTCGTATTGAATGATCCCGGTCGATTGCTTTCTGTTCATATAATGCATACAGCTCTAGTTTCTGGTTGGGCTGGTTCGATGGCTTTATATGAATTAGCGGTTTTTGATCCCTCTGATCCCGTTCTTGATCCGATGTGGAGACAAGGTATGTTCGTTATACCCTTCATGACTCGTTTAGGAATAACCAATTCGTGGGGCGGTTGGAGTATTTCAGGAGGAACTATAACAAATCCGGGTATTTGGAGTTATGAAGGTGTGGCAGGGGCACACATAGTGTTTTCCGGTTTGTGCTTCTTGGCAGCTATCTGGCATTGGGTATATTGGGACCTAGAAATATTCTGTGATGAACGTACGGGAAAACCTTCTTTGGATTTGCCCAAGATCTTTGGAATTCATTTATTTCTCTCAGGGGTAGCTTGCTTTGGCTTTGGCGCATTTCATGTAACAGGTTTGTATGGTCCTGGAATATGGGTGTCCGATCCTTATGGACTAACTGGAAAAGTACAATCTGTAAATCCAGCGTGGGGCGCGGAAGGTTTTGATCCTTTTGTTCCGGGAGGAATAGCCTCTCATCATATTGCAGCGGGTACATTGGGCATATTAGCAGGCCTATTCCATCTTAGTGTTCGTCCGCCTCAACGTCTATACAAAGGATTACGTATGGGCAATATTGAAACTGTACTTTCCAGTAGTATCGCTGCTGTTTTTTTTGCAGCTTTTGTTGTTGCTGGAACTATGTGGTATGGTTCAGCAACTACCCCAATCGAATTATTTGGTCCTACTCGTTATCAGTGGGATCAGGGATACTTTCAGCAAGAAATATATCGAAGAGTTAGTGCCGGGCTAGCCGAAAATCTTAGTTTATCGGAAGCTTGGTCTAAAATTCCCGAAAAATTAGCTTTTTATGATTATATTGGTAATAATCCGGCAAAGGGGGGATTATTCAGAGCAGGCTCAATGGACAATGGGGATGGAATTGCTGTTGGATGGTTAGGACACCCCGTCTTTAGAGATAAAGAAGGGCGCGAGCTTTTTGTACGTCGTATGCCTACTTTTTTTGAAACATTTCCGGTAGTTTTGGTAGATGAAGACGGAATTGTGAGAGCTGATGTTCCTTTTAGAAGGGCAGAATCAAAGTATAGTGTTGAACAAGTAGGTGTTACTGTTGAGTTCTATGGTGGCGAACTTAATGGAGTAAGTTATTCTGATCCTGCTACTGTGAAAAAATATGCTAGACGTGCCCAATTAGGTGAAATTTTTGAATTAGATCGGGCTACTTTGAAATCCGATGGTGTTTTTCGTAGCAGTCCAAGGGGTTGGTTCACTTTTGGGCATGCTACGTTTGCTTTGCTCTTCTTTTTCGGACACATTTGGCATGGCGCTAGAACCTTGTTCAGAGATGTTTTTGCTGGTATTGATCCAGATTTGGATGCTCAAGTGGAATTTGGAGCATTCCAAAAACTTGGAGATCCAACTACAAGGAGACAAGTAGTCTGATACGACATTGTTGTGGTATCTTTCGCCTCTATTTTTTTTTATTTGACATTGGGTATCAGAGAAATCTTGACTTGAATCACCATCTTTTCTTTGACTTTTTTTCTTTCTTTATATGATATGGTAAATGATCCCAAATGAATAGGTGTGGAAGCTATAATTGTAAACCACGATCGAATCCATGGAAGCATTGGTTTATACATTCCTTTTAGTCTCGACTTTAGGGATAATTTTTTTCGCTATCTTTTTTCGAGAACCACCTAAGGTTCCGACTAAAAAAATGAAATAACCTTTCGAAATAATTTAATTGAAGTAATGAGCCTCCCATATTGGGAGGCTCATTACTTCAACTAGTCCCCGTGTTCTTCGAATGGATCTCTTAGTTGTTGAGAGGGTTGCCCAAAAGCGGTATATAAGGCGTACCCAGTAAAGCTTACAAGTAAACCAGATATGGAGATGGCGACTAGGGTTGCTGTTTCCATTTTTAGATAATTTCAAGATCACAATGGATCTACGATAAGATCGTTTATTTACAACTACAACGGAATAGTATACAAAGTCAACAGATCTCAACCAATCATTAAATAGGATTTATGGCTACACAAACCGTTGAGGATAGTTCTAGATCTGGGCCAAGACGAACTACTGTAGGGGATTTATTGAAACCATTGAATTCGGAATATGGTAAAGTAGCTCCGGGATGGGGGACTACACCACTTATGGGGATCGCAATGGCTCTATTTGCGATATTCCTATCTATTATTTTGGAAATTTATAATTCTTCCGTTTTACTGGATGGAATTTCAATGAGTTAGGTTTATAAGAACTATGAAGTCCTAGTCTTTCAATCAAAGAAAAAATTACTTTAGACTTGGATTTCTAGACCATTCTATTCTGGTAGTTCGACCGTGGAATTTATTTGTTTCGGTATTTCCGGAATATGAGTGTGTGACTTGTTATAATTGATCCTATTGATAATACATAGAATGGACCTGTTATCTCTATCAAGATGATTCTACCTCGTCGGATATTTATTCTAGTATCTGGAGCACGGAATATATAGAATAGATCAAGAAAAGAAATATTTGAACTATGATTCATACCTACTATTTATTCAGACCTCGCAACCGGACTCAAAAAAAATTCAAATAGGTATTTCCTAAATCAAACGAATTTTATTCCTTCAGATTTATTTTGACCGAAGGATAACTCTTTCTCTAGATTTTGTTGAGTCATTACATCCATTCATTCAATAAGTGATCATCAAAGGTTCTTACTCAGAGAACCTTTGAGTTTAGCTTGAGGCTAAATCATCGTGGTTCTAGTATGAATCTGAGGTTTCAATTGATTCATAGGGTCTCAACAAGAGAATTCCTATCAATAGTAAAACAAGAGTAAATCCGCAGTACGCACAAAAAAAAATAATAAATCAAATAACAAATAAAAAATAGGGAAGAGAAGATTCAAGAGGCCTGTAACGATCAACATAAAGAAAGACAGATGAGCCAACTTGATATTTTTTGGCATTATCATCACAAAGAAGAGATTCCGGATTTTTGTTACTTCGTATCTTCGAGGCAAATCGAATCAAGTGGTTAATGAAGTTTTTAACTTTCTATTATATATCCGTTGAAATCAGTATTTGTGTGTTTCCGCTTGAGCCGTACGAGATGAAATTCTCATATACGGTTCTCAGAGGGGGAGTTCCATTGGGTTACCTATCTCAATAAAGTATATGATTGGTTTGAGGAACG